ATAACCCAAAAAATCAAAGGAATGCTTGGATAATTGGTTTATATGGATTCTTCCTGGTTGAGACCATACATAAAAATGACATTGCCAAAAATGGACAAGATAATATTTCCACTTATTCATCAGAAGAGGAGTATCTTTTGATGCCAGAATCGATTTTCCTTGATATCTAACATACTGTATAAAAGGATCCTTGAAGAACCATAAGGTGGCCGGAAAATCGTTAGCAAAGACTTCTTCGACAGGATATTTTATTTTTTCATAAAAACGTATTCGCTCAAAAAGAATCCCAGAAGAGGTTAATCGTAAATGATTAGATTGGTTACGGAGAAAAAGTAAAATGGATTCGTATTCACATACATAAGAATTATATAGGAGCAAGAATAATCTTTGATTACTTTTTGCAAAAATGGATTTTTTTGGAGTAATAAGAGTATTCCAATTATAATACTCGTGAAGAAAGAGCCGTAATAAATGCAAAGAAGAGGGATCTTTCACGCAGTAGCGAAGGGTTTGAACCAAGATTTCCAGATGAATGGGGTAGGGTATTAGTACATCTGATGCATAATTTAAATGTGGAAATTTGTCCTCGAAAAAAGGAAATATTGAATGAATTGATCGTAAATTATAAGATTTTACGGTTTCTGTCTCCTTTAAGGAAGATGCTAATCGTAGGGAAAACGGAATTTCCACAATGACTGCAAAACCCTCCGATATCATTTGAGAATACAAATTTTTGTTGTACCCCAAAAATTTATTTTGATTCGAATCATTAACGGAAATAATAAAATGATTCTGTTGATACATTCGACTAATTAAACGTTTTATAATTAGTAAACTAGATTTCTTGTCATAACCTACATTATCCAACAAAACGGATCTATTTAAACCACGATCATGAGCAAGTGCATAAATATACTCCCGAAAGATAAGTGGGTATAGGAAGTCATGTTGCTGAGATCTATATAATTCTAAATATCCTTGAAATTCTTCCATTTAAAATTCAATTTGAATCAGAAAAGAAATAGGTGATTTATTGGGTTATCAAATGATACATAGTACGATACAGTCAAAACAAGGTATTTATATTATAGTAAGAAAAAATTAGATACCTCGGAAACAAGTCAAACTCATCAACGGACTCTCCAGAACCTCCCTTTCCATATAATAGATTTATGTTCATTTATAGGATAACAAGATAGTTAGAAGCCCTTTATTTTATCAATCCAATCGCTCTTTTGATTTTGAAAAAAAAATCTCTTTATCAATATACTGCCTTCTTCTACACATTTATCTCTACCCCATAAAGGGGAATAGCTAATAGTTAGGACTCATAAGAAATTTCTAATCCACTCATCGGAAAAGCTTTTCCCGCATTAAGCACTAATATATTTTTAACGTCTAATTAGATGGGGTAATCATTCAAAAATGAAGAACAGAAGCTCGTTACTTTTTATTTCCCTAGAATTGGAACCTCTAGTAAGGCTCTACCCATTTATTCATTCGACCCCCCCCCAAAAAAATTCTTTTTTAAAAATTGAATTTAAACAATTGAAATAAGATTTTGGACCTATTCAGTAAGAATGAAATATTCTCAGAATTATCCTACGACATGCTGCTTTTTCCATTCATTCCTTTCAGGATCAGTCGTGGTCTTACAAACTCTACCGATGGTATGGACGAATCTGTTGCTTCATACAAATGTGTAAAAGATGCTAGCCGCACTTAAAAGCCGAGTACTCTACCGTTGAGTTAGCAACCCAAATAAACAAATTAGAATGTGTAGATACAATCAGAATCCCAATAAATAACGAAATTGAATGGGACAACACAGTCAAACCATTAAAAAAAAAAAAACTCTAACTGAACATAATAAAAATGAACAAATCCGACGAAAATACAAAAAATTCTCAAATAAAAGATAAAATAAGGATAAAGTCAAAGATTTTCAAATATTTATAGACCGCCTCTTGTCTCTCTTCTCTTATATTATCCATTAAATTAATTAGTATATATCGAGTTTAATTGATTAAAATCTTAATCAAAAAAGACTTCTTGTATGACAGAAAATATAAGAGCCTATTATTTGAATGAAATAAAATCTATGGAACAGGGATAAATAGATCCATTTATCCACGATCGGATTATATTTATTTGATACACTGTTGTCAATATGAATATTGAGAAAAGCATACGTATACAAAAGAGAAAACAAATTCTAAATCGAACTAACAATTCTGATTTCAATCAATTAAAATTAATCAAATTCAAATTATTTCAATTGAAATATAAAAAAAAAAAACGAAGGACTTGTGTTGGATTGGCACTATATATAATATAGGTGGAAGACTAAATTAAGGAAGACGGGGGAGAAGTAGAAAAAAATGAGGTTTATTCAATAACTAAAATAAGCAGATTTAGTCCTTTGTTTTTTTTGTTCATAGAGTTCCAACGAAAACGGGGGTAATGTCAAATTTTTATGTCTCTAGACCCCATTACTTCTACGTCATTTCTTATTTATTCACTTGATCTTTTTTTCTATCTATTTTATTTCCATTTTAAATTATTGGATCGATTGTTATATCAATAAAATAGAAATCCATTTTTTTCTCGTTATAAATAAAGCACACCATTCTATAGTAACAATACTAAAAGGGTTATACAAAGCTATATATAAGTCATCCACACCTTCTTTTTTTCTATTTTATTTTATCAATTGAATTTTGTTTGTTGATTAAGGCGAAGTTCCGTAAAAACCCCCGCTTTTTTTGAAATATCATGAACAGTTCCTGTAGGTTGAGCGCCTTTTTCAAGGAAGTATAGAATAGCAGGAACATTTAAATAGATTTGATTCTTTATCGGATCATAAAAACCCACTTTCCGAAGATCTCTTCCCTCTCGTCGGGATCGAACATCAATTGCAACGATTCGATAAATGGCTCATTGGGATAGATGAAGAATACCCCCCCCTAGAAACGTATAAGAAGTTTTCCCTTCGTACGGCTCGAGAAAATTCGAAATTATGTCTATGTATAGAATTACAATATCAAATATATCCATAAAATCATCAAATTAATTAGACTATTGATTTTAGTACTTTTTTTCTTATTCTTTCTTACCCAACAAAAAAGAAAATCAGTCGTATTTGCACCCTCATAACTCAAGTTGGATAACTCTGAAATAACTCAAAAGAGAAACCTTTTAGATATTTCATCTATTGAGCGGTCTCTAACCCTTTAATTGTCTGTCTTCTTTAGAATCCATTTTGATTCTTTTCTGATCTAGTTGTTAAGACAATTGAAAATGGTATTTACTTGTTCCAGGATCTTTGCCTTGAATCATTGGGTTTAGACATTACTTCGGTGATCTTTAAATCCTTTCAAAACGGCAGCAACATACCATTTTTTGTGATTTCTTTCTGTCAAAGAATCATACGAATGTTTGATTCCTGCGTAATACACTTTCCTTTTGATTTGATCGAAAGAGTTTTACCAATTTCAACAAACTTTCCTTTTGAATTGGAAATTTTCTCGAATAGGACCCTTTAAGTTTATGTATCGAAAATATACTTACGAAGCTGTTCCAATTTATTGATTGATACTAACCCTAGATTCTTGCCCCTGAAAAATAAATCAATACTTTCTACTCGAGCTCCATCCTATACTATATTATATCACCCCCCCCCAAAAAAAAAAGAGAGTTACAGCGGAACAGAACAAATGATGTCGAGCCAAGAGCACTTTCATTCCTATATAACATATAAAAAAATGGTGGATGTAAGACTCCACAACGGATCATGTCCTTCAAGTCGCACGTTGCTTTCTACCACATCGTTTTAAACGAAGTTTTACCATAACATTCCTTCAGTTTGGAACCCATATGTAATTGATTCAATTATGGAATCATGAATAATCATTGGTTCGGATAGAGATTAATAGAATTTAATATTGGAAATTCTATAAAAATAATTTTTTTTTCTATTTTCTTATTTATATCATTCTAAATTTTAGAATATTTTTCGATTATTGTAAAAATCAAATTAGTTAACTAAATTATAACTAAATATAACACGAATAAATAAATAGAATACGAAGAAACAAGTTATTTTGAATCTGTATCCATAATAGTGGTAGCATAAATTCAACAATTTCACACTTCTTCAAGTACCAAGAACTCATAGGAGTTCGTTACAAAGATTGAATTGATTGAAAAATCTCCTATCCGATATAATTATTTGCATTTTGCATAACATAAAGTTTTACAGCAAGGACCTTTCGTTTTTTATCATCAGTAAGAGAGAGAGAAATTCATATTGGATTAAACCATCTGTGATTAAAAAAAGATAGATAAAAAAACACTGATGTAAGGGAGAAATTTTATGTTGTTATTTTTTCATATTTATACTGTAAAATCGTTTGCGTGTTATTTGAACTCAATTAAATTTGTGAAAAAGATATGATTCCGCGGATTATGAAAAAAAAATAATAATCACATTCTATACCAATACTCTACTCTTAATACAGAAGGCTGTTCGAAAAGGCAATCTTTTATATATATTTTATTATGATATATTTTATATATCAAAAAAAATTAGAAATATATTCTATTAATAAATATATTATATTAATAGAATGTTAATATAATGATCACATTATATAATAATATATATAGACGGGGTATGCTCTGGGACGGAAGGATTCGAACCTCCGAGTAGCGGGACCAAAACCCGTTGCCTTACCACTTGGCCACGCCCCATTTATTTCTATTCGACACTAATAAACACTAATATTGGTACGGGTTATTCGTCAACTCCAGTCTAAATATCTATTATTTATAAAATGGATTACTAGAATTTTGATACATGTAGACTATACATGTAGACATAGAATTAAACTGAATTTATTGATCATTACATATAATTCAATTAAGATATTGTACGAAAGTATGATTTATTCTATTCTCTTTTGATTTGAGATATAGAAGGATTTTTGATTGGGTGAGTTCAAATCAAAGAAAGTTTTTTGGTCTATCTTATTTATTTTTATTCATTTTTTTTCTTCTATCAATAATACCCTATTTATAATAATAAAATATAATAATAAATTAGAATAATAAAATATAATAATAAAAAACTCAATTAAATTTATTAATAACTCAATCAAAATAAATACAATTATCCCCAAAAACCAAATGTTTGTTATGCTTAATATTTTAAGTTTGATCTGTATCTACCTTAATTCTGCTCTTTATTCCAGTAGTTTTTTCGTCGCCAAATTGCCCGAAGCCTACGCTTTTTTGAATCCAATTGTAGATGTTATGCCAGTAATACCCCTGTTCTTTTTTCTCTTAGCCTTTGTTTGGCAAGCTGCTGTAAGTTTTCGATGATATTTTTAATAAAGTCCCAGACAAATTCATGATTTATTCGAAAAAAAAATTCGTGGAATTGATAAGATCAGATACGTCTTACACTCTCAATTCAAATATTGAAATTCTTGTACAACCGCGACAAATCCGGATCACCCCACTTTATTTCTTGGTGTCAAAATAAAAAAAGGTAGGGTATGTGGTATAAAAGTGGAGAATCTATTCTCTTTTTTCCTAAAAAAATCTTGGAGATTGTGTAATGCTTACTCTCAAACTATTTGTTTACACGGTAGTGATATTCTTTGTTTCTCTCTTTATCTTCGGATTCCTGTCTAATGATCCAGGACGTAATCCTGGACGTGAAGAATAAAAAATAAGGTTTTCTTTGCTTGATTTTAAACTGTTATTAGTAAGGTTTTATCTATTCCACTTCTTTAACTATTAATAATAATAAAAAAGAGCTCGCGATAAATTCGAAAGAAAATGCCAAGTCATCAATGAAAACGGAAAGAGAGGGATTCGAACCCTCGGTACGAAAAACTCGTACAACGGATTAGCAATCCGACGCTTTAGTCCACTCAGCCATCTCTCCTCTCAATTGAAAAAGGATAATACTATGTTACATTATAAAAAAAAAAATAAGGCTTGAAAACGCCCGTCATAGTATATACTCTTATTTTTTGATTTCTTGATTTCGTCCGAAGGGGCTTTTTAGTTCCACGGCCCGGCCTGGTCAGTACTTAGCCGGGCCCGCCCTTTTGTTCCAACAAATCATAAATCAAAAGATTTATTAAATTTGAAAAAAAAAAATGAATAAAGAAAAAAAAAAATTGCTTGTTATTGCGATAAACAAAAAGAACTTTTTCAATTTCTATGATATATAATCAAATGGTATCGAATCAAAGTGCCATTTCTTTCTTAGTTAGTCCTTTTATTCCGGTTTAAATAAGAAAAAGGGAACTCTCGTTTCTTGACACAACCCATTTTTGTGTTATGGCTTAAGTTCGAGAAAAAACCTCGGGCAAAAAAGCACTTGTTATTTAGTTATTAAAGTGAAATGAATCCCCTTTTCCTAATCTCATTAGGTCCTCTGATACAAAAGGTAAACGCTCTAGTTTTCATGATTCTTTTCTGATCTTTTGTTTTAGTTTTGATTAGGGTCGACAAAAGGTCCATTTATATACAATAATCGGATTGTAGCGGGTATAGTTTAGTGGTAAAAGTGTGATTCGTTCTATAACCCCTTATATAGTTAAAGGGTCTTTCGGTTTGATTAATATTCATTCCGAACAAAAACTTTAGTTCTTAAAAGGATTGAATCCTTTACCTCTCAATGAAAAATTCGAGGAAGAATATACATTCTCGTGATTTGTATCCAAGAATCAATTTTAAATTGAAAAATTGGATTATGAGATTACGAAACATAATTTTTTTTATTGGATCAATACTTCCAATTGAATGAGTATGAGTAAAGGACCCATGGATAAAGATAAAAAGTGTATTTCTAATCGTAACTAAATCTTCAATTTTTCATTTCTATAGGGGGAATTGAAGCAAAACAGCTATTAAACAATGTCTTTGGTTTACTAAAGACATCGATAAATTGTTTTAGCTCGGTGGAAACAAAATACTTTTCCTAAGGATTCTTTCAAATAGAAGTAGAGAACGAAGTAACTCGAAAGATTGTTAGAATATAAACCCCCTCCTTTCTATAGGGATCGTCTAGAAAGCGGGTTGTTCTGAATAGATTTAGACATAAAAGCTGACATAGACGTTATGGGTCGGATTTTTTTATTTCGTTCATGTCTGAATCTGGGAATTTATCCATCTTCCATAAAGGAGCTGAATGAAACCAAAGTTTCACGTTCAGTTTTGAATTAGAGACGTTAAAAATGATGAATCAACGTCGACTATAACCCCTAGCCTTCCAAGCTAACGATGCGGGTTCGATTCCCGCTACCCGCTTTTACTTTATCGTTATAATCTTTAATATTCTAAAAATGAAATATTTTTTTTTATTTTAATATTAAAAAAAAAAAAATGGAATGAATCGAATTAATGTAATACATCATTGACTTGAATACTAAATTCTTGGAATTCTTTCAACAATTTTTCCGAACAAGAAATATGAAAATTGGA